ATCTATAGGATAACTTCCGCCTTGAAAGTTATTATTTGGCGTTTTTATAAGATATCCGCGACTCCTCTCTATTTGTAATCCAATATGCAATTCAATGGGTTCCGTCAAGCTAGCTATATGCTGTGTATTGTCAACGACTTCTACATAAGGCGGTAAGATTATATCTTGAGCAGTTACATATCCAGGACCCCTGACACAAATAGAGGCGTCGCAAGTTCCGTATAGATTACTTCTCAATACAATTTCTTTCAAATTCATTAAAATGTCATGTACCGATTCTTGAATACCCGCTAGGGTAGAATACTCGTGTGGTATTTTCTCAGATTTTGCACGTGTGATACATGTTCCTTCTATTTCTCCAAGCAAAGCTCTGCGCATCGCGATGCCAATTGTGTCCGCTTGACCTTTCATAAGTGAAGACAGAATAAAGCGTCCATAATAAAGACGCTTATTGTCTGCTTTTGATTCAACACACTTCCACTGTAGTGTCCGAGTAGATACTGTTACTTTCTCTCGAACCATAATAATATTCAAATAATTGAATCATTTTTTTCTCTTGTTTATCTTTAAATCTCTTCAATTTTTATTTCTACACACGTCGCTTTTTCGGAGGTCTACAGCCATTATGTGGCATAGGGGTTACATCCCGCACAAAAGTTAATAGTATACCACTTCTGCGAATAGCGCGTAATGCCGCGTCTCTTCCGAGACCCGGTCCTTTTATCATGACTTCTGCTCGTTGCATACCTTGATCCACTACTGTACGAATAGCATTTCCTGCTGCGGTTTGAGCAGCAAAGGGCGTACCCCTTCTTGTACCCTTGAATCCACAAGTACCGGCAGAGGACCAAGAAACCACTCGACCCCGTACATCTGTAACAGTCACAATAGTATTATTGAAACTTGCTTGAACATGAATAACCCCCTTTGGTATTCTCCGTGTATTCTTACGTGAACCAATACGTCCATTCTTACGTGAACCAATTCTCGGTATATTTTTTGCCATTTTTTCATCTCATAAATATGAGTCAGAGATATATGGATATATCCATTTCGTGTCAAAAAGGACCCCTCCCTTTTTTTACCCTTTTTACTTTTACATCGGGTGTTTTAACAAGTCTGATTATCCTTGTCTTTGTTTATGTCTTGGGTTGGAACAAATTACTATAATTCGTCCCCGCCTACGGATTAGTCGACATTTTTCACAAATTTTACGAACAGAAGCTCTTATTTTCATATTTGGCATTCCTCATTTTAATTCTGAATCTAGTTTTTGGAAGAAAATAGGTTTCTTGGAATTTTTTATCTTGAATCATCTTCTCACGAAAGGAATGTTGAAGTTGATAAAAACACCTAATCTTTCGAATCCTTATTGCGAAGTCGATAAATTATACGTCCTCTGGTTGAATCATAACGACTTACTTCAATTTTAACTCTATCGCCTGGTAGTATCCGTATAAAACTACGTCGGATCTTTCCCGAAACATAACCTAGAATCATATCTTGATTATCTAAGCGAATCCGGAACATACCGTTGGGAAGGGATTCAGTAATTAAACCTTCATGAATCCATTTTTGTTCTTTCATTCCAGGTAAAGCCTCCTTGAAGTATCAATTGATGGAGGAGGAACGATATTAGACAACCCGCCCCTTTTCTTTTTGTTTTCACAAATAAGAAGTTTCGGACCCAATTCGTATATTAGAAGGATTACCATATATAACACAAAACTTCTCCACCAATTCGTTCTAGTCGAGCCTCTCGGTCTGTCATTATACCTCGAGAAGTAGAAATAATTACAATTCCCATCCCACCTAAAATTCTAGGAATTCGTTGGTAGTTCGAATAGATTCGGAGACCAGGCCGGCTGATCCGTTTTAAATTTAAAAAATTTATATAAGACCTTTTCCTATTCCTTCTATGCCGTAGGGTTAAAACCAAAAAAGATTTTTTGGTTTCTTTATGTTTTCTCACGTTTTCGATAAAACCTTCTCGTAAAAGTATTTTAACAATATTTTCAGTGATATTAGTATATGCTATTCGAACCACCCTTTTTCTATCCATATCAGCATTTCGTATAGAAGTTATTATGTCAGCAATAATATCCCTACCCATGGTGAATTAAATTTCTTGGTGATCCCCAATTTTGATATAATCAACATATTTTTTTTTTACTTATTTGTTTATGAATTTAAATTTAAATTAAAGGCATATGCGTGAGACACAATCTACTAAAAATTCTGAATATATTTCTTAATCTCTTTCTTTCAAATACTTTACTATAACCAATGGTATTATCTTATTTTAGAAGACCTTACAATACCTCCGGAGCTAATGAAACTATTTTAGTAAAATTTAACTGTCTCAATTCCCGGGCAATTGCACCAAAAATTCGAGTTCCTTTGGGGTTTCCTTCTTGGTCAATGACAACTGCAGCATTGTCATCATATCGTATTATCATACCGTTATCACGTTTGAGTTCTTTACAAGTACGTACAATTA